AACCTTTTCAACGGAAAATCGTCATTTATTTACTTTAATCAGTCAATTTGATAGAGAATCGGGATCGAGTTTAAATTGGAAGGGCCTCTCTTTATTTTCAGAAAAAGAACAAGGAAGGATTGGTTCAGAAAAAAGAGCCAAATTTTACAAATTTTTATTGAATACAATTCTAACTAGCCCTAATGGTCAAAAAACAAAACAAAAATTTGTAATAAAAGAAATCAGTAAAAAAGTCCCTAGATGGTCATACAAACTTATTACCGAATTGGAATTCCTGTCGGGCGCAGCTCATGAAGGCCTACCATTGGATTATCAGATACGTTCAAGAAAAAGGGATCGTGTAATAATTTATAGGCCTACTAAACGTAGTCGAAAAGCAAGTGTCAAAAATTGGGTGTCTATTAGAGACTATTCGGAAGAATCAGATTTTCGTCGAGAATTCATCAAAGGTTCTATGCGTGTTCAAAGGCGTAAAACTGTTATTTCTAAATTGTTTCAAGCAAATGCGCATTCCCCTCTTTTTTTGGACAGAATAAAAAAATACCCCTTTTTCTCTTTTAATATCCCTGAACGGATGAATTTTTTTTTTAGAAATTGGATGGGTAAAGGATCAGAATTTAAAGATTATACAGAGGAACAAAAGGAACAAAAAAAAAGGCAAAAGGAAGAACAAGAAAACAAAATAAAAGAAAAAACGTGGATAAAAATCGCGGAAGCCTGGGATTTCGTTCCATATCCACAAGCAACAAGAAGTTTAATTTTAATAATTCAATCAATTTTTAGAAAATATATTTTATTACCTTCATTGATAATAGTTAAAAATATTGGGCGTATTTTATTATCTCAACCCCCCGAATGGGCTGAGGACTTTGATGAGTGGAATAGAGAAAAGCATATTATATGTACCTATAATGGTGTTCAAGTATCAGAACTCGAACTTCCCAGAAATTGGTTTAAAGATGGTATTCAGATAAAAATAGTATTTCCTTTATATTTGAAACCTTGGCACAGATCCAAATTGAAGCCCTCTTTTTCTTCTTATAAAGATCTAAAGAAAGAACAACAAAAATCTTATTTTTTAACGGCTTGGGGAGCACAAACTACCCTTCCCTTTGGTTCTGTCCCCCCAAAACCTTCCCTTTTTAAGCCTATTTTTAAAGAACTTAAAAAAAAAATTCAAAAAACGAAAAACAATAATTTTAAAGTTCTAAGAGTTTTAAAAGAAAGAACAAAATATTTTCTACAAGATTCAAAAGAACCAAAAGGGGTGGTTATCAAAAACGTTTTATTTTTGTTTATAAAAAAAATAAAAAAAGAACTCTTAAAAGTACATCCAACTCGATTATTTATATTGAGAAAGGTGTATGAATCCGGCGAAACTAACAAAAAAAAAGATTCTATAATTAGGAATCAGATAATTCACGACTCGTTTAGAAAAATTAAATTTACAGATAATACAAATTATTCACTGAGAGATAAAAAAATTAAAAATCTGACTGATAGAACAAGCACAATAAGAAAGAAAACAAAGAGTCTTATGAAAGAAAAAAACAGTAACGCCAAGAAAAGAAGTAGTCCTAACAAAACAAGTTTTAATGGAAAAGAAAAATCACCAAAAAATTTTTTTAAAATCTTAAAAATAAAAAAAAGAAGCACTCGATTAATCTATAAATTATATTTGTTTATAAAAATTTTCATTAAAAGAATATACATCGATATCTTTCTATGTATCATTCATATTGGCAGAATTCCTACACAACTCCTTCTTGAATCAAAAAATTTTTGTTTTGATAAATACATTTACAATAATAAAACAAACCAAGAAATAAAAAAAAAAAAAAAAGAAATTAATTTTATTTCGACTCTAAAAAGTGCATTTTACACTATTAAAAATAGTAAGAGGAATTCACGTCTTTTTTTTGACTTATACTCCTTATCACAAGCATATGTATTTTACAAATTATCACAAACCCAAGTTATTAATTTGTATAAGTTAAGATCTATTTTTGAGTATCATGGAACTCCTTTTTTTCTTAAGACTGCAATAAAAAATTCTTTTTTAACACAAGGAATATTTCATTCCGAATTAAGACATACTAAACTTTCAAGTTCTGAAACGAATCAATGGAAAAGCTGGTTAAGAGGTCATTATCAATACAATTTATCTCAGATTAGATGGTCTGGATTAATACCAAAAAAATGGCGAACTACAATAAATGAAGGTGGTATGACTCAAAATAAAGATTTAACAAAATGGAATTCGTATGAAAAAGACCGATTACTTTATCACAAAAAACAAAAGGATTTTAAAGTATATCCATTACCAAACCAAAAAGATAATTTTACAAAATACTATATATATGATCTTTTATCATATAAATCTATTAATTCTGAAATAAAGAAGTCCTCATATATTATTTATGGATCACCATCAGAATTAAAAAACAACCAAAAAATTACTTTTAATTACAACAATAATAAACAAAATTTTTTTGAAAACCTGGAGGAAATTCCTATCAATCATTATCTAGAAAAGGGTGATATTATGTATATGCAAAAAAATCCAGATAGAAAATATTTTGATTGGACAATTCTCAATTTTTTTATAAGACAAAAAATAGATATTGAGACCTGGACCAAAATGGATTATAACAGTAATATAAATACTAAGCTTGGAAGTAAGAATTACCAAAAAATTGATAAAATAGATAAAAACGATATTTTTTATCTGACGATTCATCAAGATTTAGAAAGAAATCCAATCAATGGCAAGAAACTTTTTTTTGATTGGATGGAAATGAATGAAGAAATCCTAAACCCAATATCGACAAATCTGAAACTTACGGTCTTCCCAGAATTTGTGCCACTTTATAATGTATACAAAACAAAACCATGGATTATACCAAGCGAATTACTTCTTTTAAATTTAAATAAAAAGAAAAACACCAATGAAAATAAAAAATGGAATTTTTTTAGACCATCGAATGAAAAAAGATATTCTGAATTAATGAATCGAAATCAAGAAGAAAAAGAACCCGCAGGCCGAAGAGGCCTTAGATCATATGCACAAAACCAAGATAAAATGAAAAAACAATATAAGATCCGGAATAAGATGAGACCAGAAATGGTTTTCTTACGGAAACACTATTTGCTTTTTCAATGGATAATAGACGATGGTTTAATTCCGAAGTTAACTGAAAGAATGATCAATAATATCAAGATATATTGTTACTTGCTTGGACTGAAAAATCCAAGAGATACTACTATATCTTCTATTCAAAGGAAAGAATTAAATCTGGATATAATGGTGATTCGAAAAAAATTGACTCCTATAGAATTGAATAAAAAGGGGATATTTTTTATCGATCCCATCCGTTTGTCTGTAAAAAACGACGGATACTTTATTATATATCAAACCGTAGGTATATCGTTGGTTCATAAGAGTAAATACCAAACTCCTCAAAAATATCGAGAACAAAGATATATCAATAAAAAAAAATTGCATGAATCTATCCCAAGATATCAAATAATAATTCGAAAGAGAGAGAAAAAACATTATGATTTTATCGTTCCTGAAAAGATTTTATCGTCTAGACGTCGTAGAGAATTGAGAATTCTAATTTCTTTTAACTCAAAGAATCTAAATAGTGTGGAGAAAAATCCAGTATTTTGTAACAAGAAGAACATAAAAAGAAGGAATCCTTTTTTGGATCAAAAAAAACATTTTGATAGCGATAAAAACGAATTAATTAAATTAAAGTTATTTCTTTGGCCTAATTATCGATTAGAAGACTTAGCTTGTATGAATAGATATTGGTTTAATACCAATAATGGAAGCCGTTTTAGTATGTTAAGAATATATCCACAATTAAAAATAGGTTGATGGTACATTTTTCCTATCTATTCTGTACCATATATAAAAGCAAACAGATGCACATATGCTCTGTCTTACGTCCCAGTCTATTTTTATTTAATTAATACAAAATAAATGACGTATCAATTTGTTTGGATAAAATCTATAAAATAAACGAATCTACGGAATATTCCGAATTTTAGGTCTAAATTATTTGAGGTTGTGAGTGTAAAAACGGACCATCTCCTTTTTTATCCCTGTCCAACTCAAATTCAAAATGAAATTGGAAATCCATAAATAAATTCAAATTCTTATGTATATGAATTAATACATTAAAATGACTAATATTATTATTACTGATCGATAAAATAAAATATATTTATATGTAAATTAAAGGGTAGAAGGAGCTTTTTTATGATAAAAAATCCATTCAGTGCAATTATTTTGAAAGAGGAAAACGAAGACAACAAAGGGTCTGTTGAATTTCAAGTAGTGAGTTTCACCAATAGGATACGGAGACTTACTTCACATTTGGAATTGCACAAAAAAGACTATTTATCTCAGAGAGGTCTGCGTAAAATTCTAGGAAAACGTCAACGGCTCCTCGCCTATTTGTCAAAAAAAAATAGAGTACGTTATAAAGAATTAATCGGCCGGTTGGAGATTCGAGAAACAAAAAATCATTAATTTGAATAGTCATTTTGAATTTTCGCTTAAATTTTGATGAACCTCTTTTCGCTTTCAGCAATTCATGGAAGAATGAATCGGGAAAAAACCTATGACTGCACCAGCTACACGAAATGACCTTATGATAGTCAATATGGGTCCTCAGCACCCATCAATGCACGGTGTTCTTCGACTCATTGTTACTCTAGATGGTGAAGATGTTATTGACTGTGAACCAATATTGGGTTATTTACATAGAGGGATGGAAAAAATTGCGGAAAACCGAACAATTATACAATATTTACCTTATGTAACACGTTGGGATTATTTAGCTACTATGTTCACCGAAGCAATAACTGTAAATGCCCCAGAGCAGTTAGGCAATATTCAAGTGCCTAAAAGGGCCAGCTATATCAGAGTCATTATGTTAGAGTTAAGTCGTATAGCTTCGCATTTGTTATGGCTTGGCCCTTTTATGGCAGATATTGGCGCACAGACCCCCTTCTTCTATATTTTTCGAGAAAGAGAATTGATATATGACCTATTCGAAGCTGCTACCGGTATGCGAATGATGCATAATTATTTTCGTATTGGAGGAGTCGCTGCTGATTTACCTCATGGCTGGATAGATAAATGTTTGGATTTTTGTGATTATTTTTTAACAAGAGTTACTGAATATCAAAGGCTTATTACACGGAATCCTATTTTTTTAGAGCGAGTTGAGGGAGTAGGCATTATTGGCGGAGAGGAGGCAATAAATTGGGGTTTATCGGGACCAATGCTACGAGCTTCCGGAATACAATGGGATCTTCGGAAGGTTGATCATTATGAGTCTTACGATGAATTTGATTGGGGAGTTCAATGGCAAAAGGAAGGGGATTCATTAGCTCGTTATTTAGTACGAATCAGTGAAATGACAGAATCAATAAAAATTATTCAACAGGCTTTAGAAGGAATTACGGGGGGGCCGTATGAGAATTTAGAAATCCGGCGCTTTGATAAAGTATGGGATCCCGAATGGAATGATTTTGACTATCGATTTATCAGTAAAAAACCTTCTCCTACTTTTGAATTGTCAAAGCAAGAACTTTATGTGAGAGTCGAAGCCCCAAAAGGAGAATTGGGAATTTTTCTGATAGGAGATAAGGGTGTTTTTCCTTGGAGATGGAAAATACGACCACCGGGTTTTATTAATTTGCAAATCCTTCCTCAATTAGTTAAAAGAATGAAATTGGCTGATATTATGACAATACTAGGTAGCATAGATATCATTATGGGAGAAGTTGATCGTTAAAATGATAATAGAAATAGATACAACAGAAGTACAAGCTATCAATTCTTTTTTTAGATTGGAATCCTTAAAAGAGGTATATGAGATCATATGGATGCTTGTCCCTATTTTTACTCCTGTATTAGGAATCACAATAGGTGTACTAGTAATTGTTTGGTTAGAAAGAGAAATATCTGCGGGGATACAACAACGTATTGGCCCTGAATACGCCGGGCCTTTGGGAGTTCTTCAAGCTTTATCAGATGGTACAAAATTACTTTTCAAAGAGAATCTTCTTCCATCAAGAGGAGATACTCGTTTATTCAGTATCGGACCATCCATAGCAGTCACATCAATTCTACTAAGTTTTTTAGTAATTCCTTTTGGATATCGCCTTGTTCTAGCCGATGTAAGTATTGGTGTTTTTTTATGGATTGCCATTTCAAGTATTGCTCCCGTGGGCCTTCTTATGTCAGGTTATGGATCAAATAATAAATATTCTTTTTTAGGTGGTTTACGGGCTGCTGCTCAATCAATTAGTTATGAAATACCATTAACTCTATGTGTGTTATCAATATCTCTACGTGTGATTCGTTGAGACATAAAATTTACTCTATTTCTTATTTCTTTTACTTCTAGGAAGGAAATTTCATGAGTTGAATCTATATTTTTATTCATCATTCGGGTTGATGAACTAAACCAGATAGTTATATGAGTGAAAAAAACAGCTTATTACTTTGCAGTAAAAGGATTCAGTCTCATTTCCTATGTACAAGAGTTAAGTGAAAGTAAACATAAGCGTTATATACTATTTACCCCAAGATTGAGTGATTAGTCATCATGACTTGAAGCGGGTTCAAAAGGAGCAACTATCTAGGGATTTTACTAGTTATTAACATACATGTATTACCCTAATGAGCAGGGTCCTTTTAACCAAAAAGAGTGGATAGTTAGGAACACCAAGGTACACAAAGGATTCGTAATAGAGATTATGTAAGTTATTCAACAGGATTTTTATGTGCATACTGCATAGCATAAAAGGGATTATAATTGGGGCTTTATGTTGGTAGAAATGATGAAGTAGTACTCCCCACGATTCCGATCCAGAGTATGTTCCTATCCACCGATTAAAGAAATAACTATCAAGAACGAAGTAATCCTTTACTTTGCTTTGTTTAAGTACCTTTTTATGAGAAAGGAGAATAGGAACAAAAAAATAAACTCGAAAGAATTAAATTGCACTACAAAAAAAGATCTTTTTTAGAGAGATAGAATTCTTGTAATGTTTCGTGAACTAATGCAATGTATCATTTTTTTGTAATCAAAAATGCTAGGTTGAAATATTTATTGAGATTTCTACAAAAAACTTTTTATTTAAAGGTTAAGTTATTACTCAACAAAAAATTTTAAATTTTTAAAAGATAAGATCAATTCAGAAGCACTTTATAATAAAAAATAATATATAGCAGACAGAATTCCATTGTCTAATTGGGGACCTTGCGATAGATTTGGATTCTATCCTACAAACATATCAAGATAAAAAATTCAAGATAAATAACAGCAAACGGGTCTTAGATTTATTTGTGACCTTTGAGGAGCCGTATGAGGTGAAAATCTCATGTACGGTTCTGTAATAGCGTTGTGAACAGTAATGTTATCGTCGACTATAATTATCTAACAGTTCAAGTACAGTTGATATAGTTGAAGCGCA